CTTTATTTATTTCAAATAGCTCAGGAACAAATATGTACGGAATAGAAAGATTCCAACCCCCCAAGTAAAGAACTGTTACAAATAATGAAGAAAGCAGTAGATTCAGATATGAAGCAACGTAAAATAAACCAAATTTGATACCTGAATATTCGGTTTGATAACCTGCTACTAATTCTTCTTCTGCTTCTGGCAAATCAAAGGGCAATCTTTCACACTCGGCTAGGGAAGAAATTAGAAAAATGATAAACCCTATAGGTTGACGCCACAAATTCCATCCCCAAAAACCATATTTTGATTGCGCTTCAACTATATCAACTGTACTTGAACTGTTAGATAATCATAGTCGATGATAACATCACTGTGCCCATCGCTATTACAGAACCGGACATGAGATTTTCATCTCATACGGCTCCTTGAAGGTCACAAATAAATCTAAGGACCCACTCACTATTATTTATCTTGCTATGTTTGTAGGATATATAGAATCCAAATCTATCCTAAGGTCCCGAATTAGACCAATGGAATTCTGTCTGCTATATATATTTCTATTTTTTTATATTTCATATAAAATATTGAATATAAAGTGCTTCTGAATTGATCTCATCTTTTAATAATTTCCAAATTTTCTTTGTTGAATAATAACTTAATCCTTGAATAAAATTCTTCTTGTAGAAATATCAATAGATATTTCAACCTAGCATTTTCGATTACGAAAAAGAATTAGACCTTGCATTAGTTCAGGAATCCTGACAAGAATTTTATCTCTAAAAATAGGTATATAGGTCTAAATATCTATATTATATAGTAAAGAAAGAATAAGAAAAGCTCTCTTTTTTCTATTGCAATTACATTCTTTCTATTTTTTCGTTCCTATTCTCCTTTCTCATAAAAAGGGATTTTAAAACAAAGTAAAGGATTAGTTCGTTCTTGATAGTTATTTCTTTAATCGGTGGATAGGAGTATACTCTGGATCGGAATCGTGGGGAGTACTTCTTGATCATTTCTACTAACTTAAAGCCCCAATTAAAATTCCTTTTATGCACAGAAATATCCTGTTGGATAACTTACATAATCTCCATTACGAATCCTTTGTGTACCTTGGTGTTCCTAGCCATCCACTCATTTTTGCCCAATCTCCTGTTATGGTAATACACGTATATGTATGGTAATTAATAGTAAAACCTCTATACAGTTGATCTTTTGAACCCGCTTCAAGCCATGATGACTAATCAACCAATATCTTGGGGTAACCAATCTTTACTGCTTATATTTACTTTCATTTAACTCTTGTACATAGGTAATGAGACTCCATTTTTTTACCGCAAATTTATAAGCCGTTTTCTTTCACTCATATAACTATCTGGTTTAGTTCATCAGCCTGAATGATGAATAAAAAAATGAAAATGGATATTCAACTTATTTAACTTCCTTCCTAGAAAGAAAATAGGGAAAATTTATTTCTTAACGAATCACACGTAGAGATATTGATAACACACATAGAGTTAATGGTATTTCATAACTAATTGATTGAGCAGCAGCTCGGAGACCACCTAAAAAGGAATATTTATTATTTGATCCATATCCTGACATAAGAAGTCCAACGGGAGCAATACTGGAAATGGCAATCCATAAAAAAACACCAATACTTAGATCAGCTAGAACAAGATGATATCCAAAAGGAATTACTGAATAACTTAGTAGAATTGAGATGACTGCTATAGATGGTCCGATACTGAATAAACGATTATCTCCTCTAGATGGAAGAAGATTCTCTTTGAAAAGTAATTTTGTACCATCTGCTAGAGCTTGAAGAATTCCTAAAGGTCCGGCGTATTCAGGTCCAATACGTTGTTGTATCCCTGCAGATATTTCTCTTTCTAACCAAACAATTACTAGTACACCTATTGTGATTCCTAATACAGTAGTCAAAATATAGACAAGCATCCATATGATCCCATAGACCTCTTGTAAGGATTCCAATCTGGAAAAAGAATTGATAGCTTGTACTTCTGTTGTATCAATTATCATTTCAACGATCAACTTCTCCCATAATGATATCTATGCTACCTAGTATCGTCATAATATCAGCCAATTTCATTTTTTTAACTAACTGAGGAAGAATTTGCAAATTGATAAAACCGGGTGGGCGAATTTTCCATCTCCAGGGAAAAACACTCTGATCTCCTATCAGAAAAATTCCCAATTCTCCTTTTGGGGTTTCGACTCTTACATAAAGTTCTTGCTGTGATAATTCAAAAGTCGGAGAAGGTTTCTTACTAATGAATCGATAATCAAAATCATTCCATTCGGGATCCCTTACTCTATCAAAGCGTCGGATTTCTAAATTCTCATAGGGCCCCCCTGGAATTCCTTCTAGAGCCTGTTGAATAATTTTTATAGATTCTGTCATTTCGCTGATTCGTACTAAATAACGAGCTAACGAATCCCCTTCTTTTTGCCATTGTACTTCCCAATCAAATTCGTCGTAACACTCATAATGATCAACTTTACGAAGATCCCATTGTATTCCGGAAGCTCGTAGCATTGGTCCTGATAAACCCCAATTTATTGCTTCTTCTCCGCCAATAATGCCTACTCCTTCAACTCGTTCTAAAAAAATAGGATTCTGTGTAATAAGCTTTTGATATTCAGCAACCCCTGTTAAAAAATAATCGCAAAAATCTAAACATTTATCTATCCATCCATGAGGTAGATCAGCAGCTACTCCTCCGAGACGAAAATAATTATGCATCATTCGCATACCGGTGGCAGCTTCGAATAGGTCATATATCAATTCTCGTTCTCGAAAAATATAGAAGAAGGGGGTCTGTGCCCCAATATCTGCCATAAAAGGGCCAAGCCATAACAAATGCGAAGCTATACGACTCAACTCCAACATAATGACTCTGATGTAGCTCGCCCTTTTAGGTACTTGAATATTGCCTAACTGTTCTGGTGCATTTACAGTTATTGCTTCTGTGAACATAGTAGCTAAATAATCCCAACGTGTTACATAAGGCAAATATTGTATAATTGTTCGGTTTTCTGCAATTTTTTCCATTCCTCTGTGTAAATAACCCAATATTGGTTCGCAGTCAATAACATCTTCACCATCTAGAGTAACGATGAGTCGAAGAACACCATGCATTGATGGGTGGTGAGGACCCATATTGACTATCATGAGGTCTTTTCTTGTAGCTGGTGCAGTCATAGGTTTTTCCCCATTCATTCTTCCATGAATTGCTGAAAGTGAAAAAAAAGAAGTTCATCAAAATTTAAACGATCAAAAAGATTCTTCAAATTAACGAGTTTTTATCTCTCGAATATCCAACTGACCAATTATTTCTTTATAACGTACTCTATTTTTTTTTGACAAATAAGCCAATAGCCGTTGACGTTTTCCCAGAATTTTCCGTAGACCTCTCTGAGATAAATAGTCTTTTTTGTGCAATTCCAAATGTGAAGTAAGTCTCCGTATCTTATTGGTAAAACTGACTACTTGAAATTCAACAGACCCCCTGTTTTCTTTCTTTTCTTCTTGTGAAGTAACGGAAATGAATGAATTTTTGACCATAAAAGAATTTCCTCCTCCTTTTTTGACTTTACAGATATGTAATTTTATCGATCAGAAATAATAATGCCAGTAATTTGAATGTGATATACATAATGATCTTAATTTCTTTATCGACTCCTAATTTTATCAATTAAAATGAATTAATCAAATTGGATTCGAATAGGGATACAAAAGGATGGTACGTTTTTGCACTCACAAAAGCGAATAATTTATATTTAAACCGAAAATGAAGAAGATTTTGTTGATTCAATTCACTTTTTATCTAATTGATACTTTATTGACGTATATTAGAATGGGATGTAAGACAAGGTATGTGTACATCTGTTTACTTTCATATACCATATACGGTATAGGATATATAGGAAAAATACGGTATTAACATTAACCAATTTTTAATCGTGGATACATACGTAGTCTTAACATATTGATACGACTGCCATTATTCGTATCAAACCAATAGCGATTCATACAAGCTAAATCTTCTAATCGATAATTCGGCCAAAGAAAGAACTTTAATTGAATTAATTCATTTTTATCACTATCAAGATGTTTACTTTCATCCAAAAATGGACTCCAGTTTTTTACGTTGTTCTCGTTACAAAATACCGGATTTCTATTCACACCATTTCTATTCGTTGAACTGAAACAAATTAAAATTCTCAATTCTCTACGACGTCTAGATGATAAAATATTTTCAGGAACAAGTAAATTCGAATGATTTTTATCTCTATTTCCAGTCATTCTTTGATGTTTTGAAATAGATTCATCAAAATTCTTCTTATCAACATATCCTCGTTCTCGATATCTTTGATTAATTTGGCGTTTACTCTTATGAACCAATGAAATACCTATGGTTTGATACATAATAAATTGTCCATCATTTTTTACAGACAGACGAACCGATTCGATAATCAATATCCCTTTTTTCATCAATTCTGTAAGAGGTAAATTCTTCTGAATCAGCATTATATTCAGACTCATTTCTCTTCTTTGAATAGAGGATATAGTAATTTTTCTTGGGTTTCTCAGTCTAAGCAGGAGACAATATACCTTAATATTATTGATCATTCTTTGATTCAAAGCATCGTCCCATCTCAATTGAAAAAGCAAATATCGTTTCAGGAAGAAATTTAGTTCTGCTTCCGTGTTGCTCTTGTATTGTTTTTTCGTTTTACGTTTTTTCATGTCTGATCGCGCATAATCTTCTTCAATATCTTTTTGTTGGTTTGAGAGAAGGGATCCAAGATTTCTTTGGTTTTGTGCATCTGAACCACGATCTCGTCGATCTGCGGGTTCTTTTTCTTCTTGATTTCGATTCTTTAATTCAAAAGATTTTTTTTCTTCATTCGATGGTATAAAAAAATTCCCTTTTGGCTTTCCATTGACGTTTTTATTTTCACTAACATTTTCATTTATATTCAAATTTAAAAGAAGTAATTTGCTTGGTATAATCCACGGTTTCATTTTATATGCATTATAAAGTAGCACAAATTCGGGGAAGAACCAAAGTTCCAGATTGGATATAGGACAATTTAGTATTTCTTCATTCATTCCCATCCAATCAAAAAAGATTTTTTTATGATTGGGTGGATTGATTTCTAGATCTTGATGAATTGTAAGATAAAAAAGACCTTTCTTATCAATTTTATCAATTATTGGGTAATTATTAGTTCCAATCTTAGTTTTTTTATTACTGTTGGAATCGATCTTGATCCAGGCCTCAATATTGACTTTTTTTCTAAGACAAAACTTGAGAATTTTCCAATCAAAATATTTTCTATCTGGATTTTTTTCCATATACATAATATCACCTCTTCCTAGATAATTATTGATAGGAATACCCCCCCATTTATCAAATAATTTGCCTTTAGGTGTGTTGTAATTATAAGAAATCTTTTGATTCGTATTTACTTGTAATGGTGATCCATAAACAGAAATATATGAGTTCCTCTTAGTTTCATAATTAATAGATTGATATGATAAAAGATCATATTTAAAGTATTTTTGAAAATTATCTTTTTGATTCGATAATGAATATACTTCAGAATCTTTTTGTTTTTTGTAATAAAGTAATTGGTTTTTTTCATATGAATTCCATTTCTTTAAATCTTTCTTTTGAGCTGTACGACATTGATTGACTCTATTTCGCCATTTTTGTGGGATTAATCTAGACCATCTAATCTGAGATAAATCGTATTGATAATGACCCCTTAACCAGTTTTTCCATTGATTCGCTCCATAACTCCGAAATTTCTTATATCTTAATTCAGAATGAATTATTCCTTGTGTTCCAAAAGAATCCTTTATCCCAGTCTTAAGAAAAAAAGATGTTCCGTGATATTGAAGAACAGATCTTAATTTATCCAAGTGGGTTTGGGATAAATTGTAAAATACATATGCTTGTGACAAGGAGGATAAGTCACAAAAAATAGGTGAATTCCTTTTACTATTACTAATATTATAAAGTGACTTTTTTATAGTCGAAATAAAGTGAATTGTATTTTGATTTGTTTTATTAATTCTTTCTTGATTTGTTTCATTAGTGTAAATGTATTTATCAATCATTTTTTTTGTTGATTCAAGAAAAAGTTGTATATTGATTTGGGGAATATTAATGATACATCGAAAGACATCTATGTAGATTCTTTCAATGAAAATTTTTATAAAATAATGTAATTTACTGATTAATCGAGCATTTCTTCTTTTTAATATTTGCCAAATATTTTTTAGTGATTCTAGTCTTTTGGCATTATAAGTTGTTTTGTTAGAATTAATATTTATTCCTGGAGTTACTTTTTTTTTGTCGTTTGTAATTTTTTCTATTTGATTTCTAATTGTGCGTGTTCTATCAGTCAGATCCTTCCGTTTTTTTTCTGTCAGGGAATAATTTGTCCAATCTGTAGATCGACTTTGATTAAACGATTCATGAATTATCTGATTGTTGATTATAGAATCTTTTTCTTTTTTAGTTTCACTTAATTCATATACTTCTCTCAATCTAAATAACAGAATTTGATTTACTTTTGAAAGTACTTTTCTTATTCTTTTTATAAATAGAACACTTTTGATGACCCAATTTTTTGTTTCTTTTGAGACTGTTAGAAAAAAGTTTGTTCTTCCCTTTAAAACTCTTAAAACTAGAAAATATTTCTTTTTCAATTTTTTAATTTTTTTTTTGAGTTCTTTAAAAATGGGCTCAAAAAAAGAAGGTCTTTTTCGGGGAGAACCAAAAGGAAGTTCAGCTTCCATTCCCCAAACCGTTAAAAAACAAAAATCATCTTTTTTTTTTATTTTTTTCATTAGATCTCTATGAGAGGTTTGCAGCTTAGATCTGTGCCAAGGTTTCAGACAGAGAGGAAATAGGATTTTTATCTGAATACCGTCTGTTAACCAATTTTTCGGAAATTCGGTTTCTGATAATTGAACACCATTATAGGTACATTTAACATGCATTTCTCTATTCCATTCCTGTAAATCCTTAGACCATTCAGGAAGTTGCAATAATAACATACGACCCATATTTTTAGCTACTATCAATAAAGGTAAAATAATATATTTTCTAAGAATCGATTGAGTTATTAACATAGAGCCTCTTATTACTTGTGCAAATGGAATGGTATCCCAGGCTTCTGCTATTTCTATCCGTGCTTTTTCCTTTCTTTTGTTCTCTTCTTTTTTGTCCTTCTCTTTTTTCTCTCCTTTTTTTGTCTGTTCTTCTGTATAATCTAGAATTTTGAATTCTGTCCCTTTTCCCATCCAATTTCTAAAAATTAGTTTCATTAGTCCGGAGATATCAAACGAAAAAAGGGGGGATTTGTTTATTCTGTCCAAAAAAAGGGGGGAATGCACATTTGCTTGAAACAGTTCCCAAATAACTATTTTCCGCATTTGACTACGCATCGAACCTTTGATTATATTTCGACGAA